TTCTTTCTGGTTAAAGAATCTCTTTGTAGTTGCTCTGGAACAATTAGGAGATTCTCTAGAAGAAATACGGGGTTTTGCTTATGGTGGCAACATGCTATGGGGTGGTGGTCCCGCTTATCGGGTCAAATCAATACGTTCTAAGAAGAAATATTTGAATCTCATCGATCTTATAAGTATCATACCAAATCCCATCAATCGAATCGCTTTTTCTAGAAATACGAGACATCTAAGTCATACAAGCAAAGCGATCTATTCGTTGATAAGAAAAATAAAAAACGTGAATGATGATTGGATTGATGATAAAATAGAATCCTGGGTCTCGAACAGTGATTCGATTGATGATAAAGAAAGAGACTTCTTGGTTCAGTTCTCTACCTTAACGACAGAAAAAAGGATTGATCAAATTCTATTGAGTCTGATTCATAGTGATCATTTATCGAAGAATAACTCTGGTTATCAAATGATTGAACAACCGGGAGTAATTTACTTACGATACTTAGTTGACATTCATAAAAAGTATCTAATGAATTATGGGTTCAATACATCCTGTTTAGCAGAAAGACGGATATTCCTTGCTCATTATCAGACAATTACTTATCCACAAACCCGGTGGGGGGCTAATAGTTTTCATTTCCCATCTCATGGAAAACCTTTTTCACTCCACTTAGCCCTACCCCTCCCTAGGGGTATTTTAGTGATAGGTTCTATAGGAACTGGACGATCCTATTTGGTCAAATACCTAGCGACAAACTCCTATGTTCCTTTCATTACAGTATTTCTGAACAAGTTCCTGGATAATAAGCCTAAGGGTTTTCTTATTGATGATAGTGATGATAATGATGATAATGACGATAGTGACGATATCGACCGTGACCTTGATATGGAGCTGGAACTTCTAACTATGATGAATACGCTAACTATGGATATGATGCCAGAAATAGACCAATTTTATATCACCTTTCAATTCGAATTAGCAAAAGCAATGTCTCCTTGCATAATATGGATTCCAAACATTCATGATCTGGATGTGAATGAGTCGAATTACTTATCCCTCGGTCTATTAGTGAACTATCTCTCCAGGGATTGTGAAAGATGTTCCACTAGAAATATTCTTGTTATTGCTTCGACTCATATTCCCCAAAAAGTAGATCCCGCTCTAATAGCTCCGAATAAATTAAATACATGCATTAAGATACGAAGGTTTCTTATTCCACACCAACGAAAGCACTTTTTCACTCTTTCATATACTAGGGGATTTCACTTGGAAAAGAAAATATTCCATACTAATGGATTAGGGTCCATAACTATGGGTTTCAATGTACGAAATCTTGTAGCACTTACCAATGAGGCCTTATCGATTAGTATTATACAAAAAAAATCCATTATAGACACTAATATAATTAGATCCGCTCTTCATAGACAAACTTGGGATTTGCGATCTCAGGTAAGATCGGTTCAGGATCATGAGATCCTTCTCTATCAGATAGGAAGGGCTGTTTCACAAAATGTACTTTTAAGTAATTGCTCCATAGATCCTATAACTATCTATATGAAGAAGAAATCTTGTAACGAGGGGGATTCTTATTTGTACAAATGGTATTTCGAACTTGGAACGAGCATGAAGAAATTAACGATACTTCTTTATCTTTTGAGTTGTTCTGCCGGATCGGTTGCTCAAGACCTTTGGTCTCTACCCGGACCTGATGAAAAAAATGGGATCACTTCTTATGGACTCGTTGAGAATAATTCTGATCTAGTTCATGGCCTATTAGAAGTAGAAGGCGCTCTGCTGGGATCCTCACGGACAGAAAAAGATTGTAGTCAGTTTGATAATGATCGAGTGACATTGCTTCTTCGGCCCGAACCAAGGAATCCATTAAATAGGATTCAAAATGGATCTTGTTCTATCGTTGATCAAAGATTTCTCTATGAAAAATATCAATCGGAGTTTGAAGAAGGGGGAGGAGTACTCGACCTGCAACAGATAGAGGAGGATTTTTTCAATCACATAGTTTGGGCTCCTAGAATATGGCGCCCTTGGGGCTTTCTATTTGATTGTATCGAAAGGCCCCATGAATTGGGATTTGCCTATTGGGCTGAGTCATTTCGGGGCAAGCGGATCATTTATGATGAAGAGGATGGGCTTCAAGAAAATGATTCAGAGTTGTTACAGGGTGGAACTATGCAGTACCAGACACGAAATAGATCTTCCAAAGAACAAGGCTTTTTTCGAATAAGCCAATTCATTTGGGACCCTGCGGATCCACTCTTTTTCCTATTCAAAGATCAGTCTTTTGTCTCTGTGTTTTCACATCGAGAATTCTTTGCAGATGAAAAGATGTCAAGGGGGCTTCTTACTTCTCAAGCAGATCTTCCTACATCTATATATAAACGCTGGTTTATCAAGAATACGAAAGAAAAGCATTTCGAATTGTTGATTCATTGCCAGAGATTGCTTAGAACCAATAGTTCATTATCCAATGGATTTTTCCGTTCTAAT